TAAAACTTATAATAATGTAATAAAAACATTTTAACACTATAAAAAACGACTCGAGGGTCGACGGATAAATATTTTATGTTTTATGGGTAAATTGATAGTTAAGCTAGGACTAATCTCTTATGCAGGCGGGACTTTGTTGGGCCCCGCCTAACACTTTTTAAATTTTATCAGATTAATCAAAAATATAATAATGTAATAAAAACATTTTAACACTATAAAAAACGACTCGAGGGTCGACGGATAAATATTTTATGTTTTATGGGTAAATTGATAGTTAAGCTAGGACTAATCTCTTATGCAGGCGGGACTTTGTTGGGCCCCGCCTAACACTTTTTAAATTTTATCAGATTAATCAAAAAATATAATAATGTAAATAAAAACATTTTAACACTATAAAAAACGACTCGAGGTTTTCCTGTTTCCGGGGGGTTTACAGGAGCGTTAGCTATCTCAGGAGTTTAGGGGGGTAGGGGGGTTTAACGCGAAAAAGCCAAAAGGGGTCAATATAGATATCTTCCGACTAAATTTCACTACTTTATGTCCTTGAAATCCTTATATGTAATTCTTTTGTAAAGACTTTTCATCACTCATGCTATTTCCTTGCTTCCTAAGATTATTCCCACCTTGTTAATCAGATTGCGTGCACTGTGAAATGTCCATTGAAAAGGAAAAAAAAAAAAAAAAACCTAATGCCCGATGGAAAGAACGCTCGGCATGGTGGCCGCTCCCGCTGTTGTTTCCCACCATTAACTTATGCCTTCTACGATGGACGTATGGGGAAGTTTACAATATGTGGCCCTGAAATAGGAACCAAATGCCAGGAATAAGTCACTGTGTGAAACCCCCACAATAATTGTCCCTCACCTTCAATAACCGTTGGCATTAAGAAATGGACTTGTTGGTCGGCTCTTACTACATTAAATATTTGAGTTTGGCGGAATTTTGAATAAAGGTATAACTTGACTTATGAGTGTTTGTGATAGGTCTTAAATTTCGCCCGGTATTTATAAGTGTTTATTGTTTTTTATTATTTTGCTTTATGTAAATTGTTCGTTTCATATGATTCCTGAATGGTTAAACCCTAGATATGGTAATAATACATATATGTACTTGAATGCTATATGATATGGTTAATATAAATTAATGGTGATAATACATATATGTATATAAAATTATTGTACATATATTACAAAGAATAGTTTAACTAAGAATCCTGGCTTTGGGAGCCAGGGGTGGGAGTTAAAATCTCCTTTCTTTGAGCAGTAGGGAGGACTTTAACCTCCGACATCTGGTTTACAAGACCAGGGCTCTGATTCTGAGCTACTAGTGCAAGCTCATTCAAGTGCTTTGTCCTCTGCATAGCCTGCTAGTGGTGTAAGGACTAGGAAGAGGAAAAAGTATAAAAAGGATGCGACTTGTCCGATAATGACGAACGGGTGTGATACAGGTATTCCCCCGATTCAGGTGAGAATAATAACGTCTGCGATCAGGGTTCAAAACAAGAATTGTGTAAGTGGTCGGAAAGTGAGGCTTCGTTGTTTAGAGGTGTGTAGAAACGGTACGAGTATCAGAATAAGGATTGAAGCTAGGAGGGCTAAAACTCCCCCTAGTTTATTGGGGATAGAGCGTAGAATTGCGTATGCGAACAGAAAGTATCACTCTGGCTTGATGTGGGGAGGAGTAACTAGCGGATTGGCGGGGGTGAAGTTGTCTGGGTCTCCTAGTAGATTGGGTGAGAATAAAGCTAGACATGTAAGGGCAATGACAAGTACTGCAAACCCTAATAAGTCTTTGTATGAGAAGTAGGGGTGGAAGCTTATTTTATCCGCATCTGAATTAAGGCCGAGGGGGTTATTTGATCCTGTTTGATGAAGGAAAAGGAGGTGGACTATGGTTGCGCCTGCAATTACAAAGGGGAATAAAAAGTGGAAGGCGAAGAATCGGGTAAGGGTTGCATTGTCTACTGAGAACCCACCTCAAATTCATTGAACAAGGGCGTTACCTACGTAGGGTACTGCAGAGAGTAGGTTGGTAATAACGGTGGCACCTCAAAAGGACATTTGGCCTCAGGGTAATACATAACCGACGAAAGCAGTTATTATAACTAGAAGTAGTAGAACTACTCCGATGTTTCATGTCTCTTTATAGAGGTACGAGCCGTAGTAAAGTCCGCGGCCAATGTGGGCATAGATGCACACAAAGAAGAAGGATGCACCGTTAGCGTGAAGGTTTCGGATGAATCACCCGTAATTTACGTCTCGGCAAATATGAGCAACGGAAGAAAAAGCCGTAGCAATATCAGAGGTATAGTGTATGGCTAAAAATAGTCCTGTGAGGATTTGAATAATTAAGCAAAGTCCCAAGAGAGAGCCGAAGTTTCATCACACTGAAATATTTGAGGGGGCGGGTAGGTCAACTAGGGCATTGTTTGCGATTTTGAGGAGAGGGTGTGTCTTTCGTAGACTTGCCATTAGTGGGTTCTTGTAGTTGAATAACAACGGTGGTTTTTCAAGCCATTAGTTCTGGTTAAAGTCCTGGCAGGAATTATGACTTACATTATGTCTTTATTTTTAATTGGGTTAGTTTTAGGGTTGGTTGCAGTTGCTTCTAACCCTTCTCCTTACTTTGCTGCCTTGGGGTTAGTAGTTGTGGCGGGCATGGGGTGTGGAGTATTGGTTGGTCATGGGGGACCCTTTCTATCGCTGGTGCTGTTTTTGATTTACTTGGGTGGGATACTAGTTGTGTTTGCGTACTCGGCGGCACTTGCCGCCGAGCCCTACCCGGAAAGTTGGGTAAGTGGTCCTGTTGTAGGCGATATGTTGATATACTTAGTAGGGGTGGGGATGGCTTCTAGTATATTTTTAGGAGGGTGATATGAGTCTTCATGGGTGCCGGCTGATGAGCTTAGTGAGTTTTCTGTCCTGCGAGGCGATACGGGAGGGGTCGCGTTAATGTATTCACTAGGGGGAGGATTATTAGTACTTAGTGCGTGGGTTCTGCTTCTCACCTTGTTTGTTGTGTTGGAGTTAACTCGGGGACTTAGTCGGGGGACCCTTCGGGCAGTTTAACGGGTAAATAATAGGGCAGCGAGGGTCAGGGTAAGAAGGAATAGGGTGAGGTATGTCTTAATTATTCCTTGTTGGGTGTTGCTTGTTGTTGTAATTAGGGGTATATTTGATGAAGAGATTGCTTTGGGACCGACTTTCTCTAGCCAAGTTTGGTCAATCAGTTGGCTGGCAAGTGTCTGTCCTAAAACTAGATTTAGTTTGGGGGTAAATCGGTGGACAATCGAGGGGAAAAAGCCTAACATGTTGGAGAAGCGATGGGTAACTAGATTGGGGGTAACTTTGTATTGTTTATTGGTGAGTGTTGCTAGTTCGAGGGCAATGAGTAATCCTATAATTGTAACTACAAGGGCAGTTAATTTGAGCAGGGGGGGTATAGACATCACAGGGGTCTTAAGGGGGGTAATGCTTGAGATAATTAGGAGGCCAGCGACAATGCTTCCTCATGCAAGTCGCTTTAAGGGATTAATAACCGCTGGGTTGTTTTCATTGATGGGGGAAATAGCGTTAAACCGTGGGTGACCCATTGAAACAAAATACACTACGCGGAGACTGTAGATGGCCGTGAATGAGGTGGCTAGAAGGGTTAGGACTAGGGCTCAGGCGTTTAGGTGGGATGTGTTTAGTGCTTCGATAATGGCATCTTTGGAGAAGAATCCTGCCAGGAAGGGGGTGCCTGTGAGGGCTAAACTACCAATAGTGAGGCAGGAGGATGTAAAGGGGGCAAGGTGATGTATGCCTCCTATTTTTCGGATATCTTGTTCGTCGTTGAGGCTGTGAATAATTGAGCCAGAACAGAGGAATAGTATTGCCTTAAAGAAGGCATGGGTGCAAATGTGGAGGAAGGCTAGTTGAGGTTGATTTAAGCCAATAGTGACTATTATTAGACCGAGTTGACTTGATGTGGAGAATGCTACGATCTTTTTGATATCATTTTGGGTTAGGGCGCAGGTGGCTGTAAATAGCGTCGTCAGGGCACCTAGGCATAGGCAGGTGGTGAGGGCAGTTTGATTATTTTCCAGGAGGGGACTTGTTCGTACTAGGAGAAAAATACCGGCAACGACTATGGTGCTTGAATGCAGTAGGGCAGATACCGGTGTAGGACCCTCCATAGCAGAGGGGAGTCAAGGGTGAAGACCAAATTGGGCCGACTTGCCTGTAGCGGCAACAATCAGGCCCAGCAGGGGTAGGGTAAGATCGAGGTCTTTCGTTGCTACAAAAATCTGTTGTAGCTCTCAGGAGTTAGCGTTGGTTGCTATTCAAGCTATTGTGAATAGCAGTCCAATGTCTCCTACCCGATTATATACAACGGCCTGAAGGGCCGCTGTGTTGGCATCCGCTCGTCCGTATCATCAGCCAATGAGTAGAAATGATATAATGCCTACTCCTTCTCAGCCAATGAAAAGTTGGAACAGATTGTTTGCTGTAACAAGAATAATTATGGCAATAAGGAAAACTAGGAGGTATTTAAAGAATCGGTTTATATGGGGGTCTGTGTGTATATATCATGATGCAAACTCTAGAATAGACCAAGTGACGTAGAGGGCAATGGGTACAAAGATAACTGAGTAGTGATCAAATTTGAAGCTAATGTTCACGTCGAAGGTTAGTGTATTCATTCAATTTCATGAGGTGATGATTGCTTCTGCGCCTTCGTTAAGAAAGAGAAATAAGGGGATTAGGCTAACTAAGAAGGCCAGGGCGACCGCTGTCTTAACATGGGAGACGGCCCAGTCGGGGTTTCGGGGGCGAGGGTCCAGAGTCGTAAAGATAGGATATGCTAATAGTAAAAAGATAATGACTAAGCTGGATGATATAATAAGTGATGAGGAGTGCATAGCTGCTACTTGGATTTGCACCAAGAGTTTTTGGTTCCTAAGACCAATGGATGAGCTGTTATCCTTTAGGAGCAGGCCGAGTGAGCCCTGGGGTCCAACCAAGGTCACGGAGATTAGCAGTCTTCGTTGCTGGCGAGCCTCTCTCGGTGGATAAGGGGATTTTAACCTCTGTCTTTAGAATCACAATCTAATATTTTTGTTAAACTATATCTACAGGTGGTTCAGCCTCATACTAATTCGGGCTTTAAGACAAGTAGAAGCAGGGGGAGGAGGTGAAGGGCTATAACTAGGTGTTCCCGGGTGTAGGAGGGGTTTAGGTTAATAATATGTGCTGGGAGGGGACCCCGCTGGGTCATGAGGAATATGTAAAGTGAATAGCTCGCGGTAATAAGGGTCCCTGCCCCTGTGAGTACGAGAGTCCATCATGATCAACCAAATAATGAGGTAATAATTAAAAGTTCCCCCATGAGGTTGGGCAGAGGGGGAAGGGCTAAGTTTGCGAGGCTGGCAATAAATCACCATGTTGCTATGAGTGGAAGCATTATCTGTAATCCCCGGGCTAATAGTATTGTCCGGCTATGGAGGCGTTCATAGTTTGTATTGGCTAAGCAGAAGAGGGCCGAGGACGTCAGGCCGTGTGCAATCATAAGGATTACAGCGCCGGCAAGACCTCAGGGTGTTTGGATAAGAATCCCCCCAACGACCAGGCCCATATGGCTCACGGATGAATAGGCGATGAGGGATTTAAGATCTGTTTGGCGAAGGCAGGTGGAGCCAGTTATAATTACACCTCAGAGGGCGAGGACAATAAAGGGATAGCTTAATTCCTTGGTGAGAGGTTCCAATATAATTATTATTCGGATTATACCGTAGCCTCCTAGTTTTAGAAGAACTGCAGCTAGAACCATTGAGCCTGCAACTGGGGCTTCTACATGTGCTTTTGGTAGCCATAGATGTGCCCCATATAAGGGTATTTTTACTAAAAATGCAATTAGGCAGCCTGCTCATCAAAGTTTGTCAGCATAAGATGAAAGAGGGGTAGAGCTAGTATATTGGATGGTTAAGAGGGAGAGGGAGCCTGTATCCTTTTGAAGAAGCAAGAGGGCGACTAGTAACGGGAGAGAGCCTGCTAGGGTATAAAACAAAAAATATACCCCTGCATTAAGGCGTTCTGCCTGGTTACCCCAGCGAGTAATAATAATTAGTGTGGGGATGAGGGTAGCTTCAAATATAACATAAAACATAAGGAGTTCAGTGGCACCGAATGCTATAATAAGGAATACTTGCAGAGATGTTAATAGACTAATGTAGGTCCGTTGGCGGTTAATAGGTTCGAGTGCTGTGTGGCTTTGGCTTGCCAAAATTATAAGAGGGAGTAGTCAGCAGGTAAGAACAAGGAGGGGTGTTGAGAGGGGGTCTGTGGCTATGAAGGGCGTGAGGCAAGATCAGCCTGTTTCGGATGTATTTTTTAGTCAAGTGAGGCTGGCCAGTGCAATGACTAGGCTGTGGGAGAGGGTAGTAGATCATAATCATTTGGCAGGGGTAAGCCAGGCTGTGGGGAGAAGCATTAGGGTGGGAATTAGGATTTTTAGCATTGTAAGAGGTTCAAGGTTTGAAGGCGGTCTGAACCATGCGTGCGAGCTGTGGCTACCAGTAAGGCAAGCCCTGCGCTTGCTTCACAAGCTGAAAAAGCCAATAGGAGCATAGGAGCCGCAGAGAAACTTGTGGACCCTAGTTGGAGGGTTCAAATCGAAAGTCCAATAAATAAAGAGAGTATCATCCCTTCTAAGCATAAAAGAGCAGAGAGGAGGTGGGTTCGATGGAATGCTAGGCCTGTCAGTCCTAGGGTAAAGGCCGATGAGAAAGCGAAGTGAGCGGGAGTCATTAGACAATTACGGATTTTAACCACAAGCTTTTGAGCCGAAATCAAATATTTTTCTTAAACTAATTGGCTATTCGGCTCATTCTAATCCTCCTTGAATTCATTCGTAAACCAAGCCAAGGGTAAGGAGAATAAGCACGGCCACGGCTCAGAAGAGTGTTAATAAAGGGGAAGTTAATTGGTCCCCTCAGGGGAGTGGGAGGAGAAGGGCAATTTCTAAATCGAAAAGGAGGAAAAGAATGGCGACTAGGAAGAAGCGGAGGGAAAATGGTAGGCGGGCTGATCCTAAGGGGTCGAAACCACACTCATAGGGGGAGAGCTTTTCGTGGTCGGGGGTCATTTGGGGGAGCCAGAAGGATACAATGGCCAGGACTACGGAAAGCAAAATAGTGATGGTAATTACAGCTATTGCTACGTTCATTATCTTTCCTTGGATTTTAACCAAGACCGGGTGATTGGAAGTCACTTATACTAGTTTTAATACTAGAAAGATTAAGAGCCTCATCAGTAGATAGAGATATATAGGAATAATCACACAACGTCTACGAAATGTCAGTATCAGGCAGCTGCTTCGAATCCGAAGTGGTGCTCGGATGTAAAATGGTATTGGATTTGTCGTAGGAGGCAAACAGCTAAAAATGTGGAGCCAATAATAACGTGTAGTCCGTGAAAGCCGGTGGCTACGAAAAAGGTAGAGCCGTATACGCCATCTGCAATTGTAAAGGGGGCCTCATAGTATTCCAGGCCTTGAAGAAATGTAAAATAAAAGCCTAGAAGAATAGTTAAGGCTAGCGATTGAATGGTTTGTTTTCGTTCACCTTCTATAATGCTGTGGTGGGCTCAGGTAACCGTTACCCCGGAGGCAAGTAGGACAGCTGTATTAAGGAGGGGGACTTCAAATGGGTCAAGAGTTGTAATGCCCGTTGGGGGTCAGCAGCCCCCTAGCTCAGGAGTGGGGGCTAGGCTTGCGTGGTAAAAGGCTCAGAAGAACCCTAGGAAAAAAAATACTTCGGAGGTAATGAAGAGAATCATCCCATATCGAAGACCTTTTTGTACGGGGGGCGTATGATGTCCTTGAAATGTACCTTCTCGTACGATGTCTCGTCATCATTGGTATATTGTAAGAAGCAGTAGAGCTGTTCCTAAGGTTATTAAGGTTGTTGAGCGAAAATGAAATCAGGTCGCGAGGCCTGATGTTATCAGCAGGGCAGCAATTGCCCCTGTTAGGGGTCAAGGGCTGGGGTCAACTATGTGGTAAGGGTGTGCTTGATGGGCCATTAGACGTTTTCTTGTAGGTATAGTGTTAGTAGGAGAACGAAGACGTATGCTTGAATTATTGCTACAGCAACTTCTAATAGGGTAAGGAGAACCAGTACTGTTGTTGTGATGATTGCCACGGTTGGTATTAAGGGGAGAAGTACGAAGGCGCCTGTAGCAATTAGTTGAATTAAGAGGTGACCAGCTGTTAAATTGGCTGTCAGTCGTACTCCGAGGGCAAGAGGGCGAATAAAGAGGCTAATTGTTTCGATAACGATAAGCACGGGGATGAGGGGGCCGGGTGTGCCTTCTGGTAGGAGGTGTCCTAGGGCATGGGTTGGTTGGTTTCGCATGCCAATAATGACAGTTGCTAATCAGAGAGGCACCGCAAGTCCTAAATTTAGTGACAATTGGGTGGTAGGAGTAAAAGTGTAGGGAAGAAGTCCTAATATATTTAGGGTAATTAAAAAGATCATTAATGAGGTCAGGAGAGCAGCTCATTTATGACCTCCAATATTTAAGGGGAGGAGAAGCTGTTGAGTAAAACGGTTAATAAATCAACCTTGAAGCGCGAGGAATCGGTTATTTAATCATCGAGTTGTAGGTGTGGGGTAAAGGAGTCAGGGTAGGGTAAGGGCAAGGGCTATTAACGGGATCCCAAGATAGGTAGGGCTTATAAACTGGTCAAAAAAGCTTAGTGTCATGGTCAAGTTCAGGGGTCTGTTTTGGCTTTTTCTGCGCTTTGCAGGTTGGGGGTATTTGGGAAGGTGTGGGCTGTAACTTTAGCGGGAATAACGGCCAGGAAGACCATTCACGAGAAGATTAAAATAGCAAATCAAGGTGTGGGGTTGAGTTGGGGCATGTCGTTAGGGGTGGTTGGGAGCCACCAATCTTTAGCTTAAAAGGCTAACGCTATACCCTATTTAGCTTCCTAGCGAGGCGTCTTCAAGTATTCGAGATGATCAGTTTTCAAAGTGTTCTAGGGGAACTGCTTCCACTACAATAGGTATAAAGCTGTGATTTGCTCCGCAGATCTCAGAACATTGTCCGTAGAATACGCCTGGTCGGGATGCGATGAAGGCTGTTTGGTTTAGGCGGCCCGGGACTGCGTCCATTTTTACTCCCAAGGCCGGGACTGCCCATGAGTGGAGTACATCGTCTGCGGAGACTAAGACTCGGATGGGGGACTCAACTGGAATAACCATGCGATGGTCGGCTTCTAATAGGCGGAATTGTCCAGGGGTTAGGTCTTGGGTGGGAATTATATATGAGTCAAAGCCAAGATCTTCGTAGTCAGTATATTCATAGCTTCAGTATCATTGGTGGCCAACGGCTTTAATTGTTAATAAAGGGTTGTTAATTTCATCTATAAGATAGAGGATGCGAAGGGAGGGGAGTGCAATCAGAATTAAAATAATAGCTGGGAGAATTGTTCAGATAATTTCAACCTCTTGTGAATCTAAAATATATTTGTTTGTTAATTTAGTGGTAACTATAGCAAGAATAATATAAAGCACTAGTGTGCTAATCAGGAAGACGATTATTAAAGCATGGTCGTGAAAATGAAGAAGTTCTTCTATAACAGGTGAAGCTGCATCTTGAAATCCAAGCTGTGATGGATGGGCCATTAAAAGCAAGACACGCGGGGGTCTAACCCACACTTCCGCCTTGACAAGGCGGTGTAATGTACTCTTTTACTAGTGTCTTATAAAGAAAGTGGCAGAGCGGTTATGTGGTCGGCTTGAAACCGACCTATGGGGGTTCGACTCCTCCCTTTCTCGTTAATCTGCTTGTACTTGTACAAAGGCAGGCTCCTCGAATGTGTGGTATGGGGGAGGGCAGCCATGTAGTCATTCTACATTGGTTGTTGTTAAATCTGTTGCTATAACTTCACGTTTGGCGGCGAATGCCTCTCAAATAATAAATAAGAACATGATGACAGCCACTAGGGAGATAAGTGACCCGATTGAGGAGACTGTATTTCACAGGGTATAGGCGTCAGGGTAGTCGGAGTATCGTCGGGGCATTCCGGCTAATCCGAGGAAATGTTGTGGGAAGAAGGTTAAGTTTACCCCTAAGAACATAATACCGAAGTGGATTTTTGTTCAAGTGCTGTGAAGCGTGTAGCCTGAGAATAGTGGGAATCAGTGTACGAAGGCGGCGACAATGGCAAACACGGCCCCCATGGATAGTACGTAGTGGAAGTGGGCTACTACATAATAGGTATCGTGGAGTACAATATCTAGAGATGAATTGGCCAGAACAATGCCTGTAAGTCCTCCTACTGTAAACAGGAAAATAAAGCCAAGGGCCCATAAAAGGGGTGTCTCTCATTTAATAGAGCCCCCATGTAGGGTTGCAAGTCAGCTAAATACTTTAACACCGGTGGGAATTGCGATGATTATTGTGGCAGACGTGAAATAAGCACGCGTGTCTACGTCCATACCAACTGTAAATATGTGATGAGCTCATACAATAAAGCCTAGGAGGCCAATAGCCATTATTGCCCACACTATGCCTATATAGCCAAAGGGTTCTTTTTTGCCAGAGTAATAGGCGACGATGTGTGAAATCATGCCAAAGCCAGGCAGAATAAGGATATATACTTCCGGGTGTCCAAAAAACCAGAATAAGTGTTGGTAAAGGATTGGATCCCCTCCTCCGGCCGGGTCAAAGAAGGTGGTATTAAGATTTCGGTCGGTAAGGAGCATTGTGATGCCGGCAGCGAGAACTGGTAGAGAGAGAAGGAGAAGAACAGCGGTAATTAGGACAGCTCACACAAATAGGGGTGTCTGGTACTGAGAGATGGCCGGGGGTTTCATATTAATAATTGTGGTAATAAAATTGATTGCCCCGAGGATTGAGGAAATACCTGCTAGGTGAAGTGAAAAGATTGTCAGGTCGACAGATGCTCCTGCGTGGGCTAAGTTACCAGCCAGGGGCGGGTACACTGTTCACCCGGTTCCGGCACCCGCTTCTACTCCAGAAGAGGCAAGTAGTAGTAGGAAAGAAGGGGGAAGAAGTCAGAAACTTATGTTATTTATACGAGGAAATGCTATATCTGGGGCTCCGATCATTAGGGGAATTAATCAGTTTCCAAAACCTCCAATTATAATTGGCATTACTATAAAGAAAATCATTACGAAGGCATGTGCTGTAACGATTACATTATAAATTTGGTCGTCTCCAAGGAGAGCGCCCGGTTGGCTTAGTTCTGCTCGAATGAGTAGGCTGAGGGCTGTGCCTACTATACCGGCTCAGGCACCAAATACTAGATAAAGGGTGCCGATGTCTTTGTGATTAGTGGAGAAAAATCAACGTGTGATGGCCACAGGTAGGATGGCTGAGTTTTTAAGCGATGGATTGTAGCCCCACAAACAGAGGTTTGAATCCTCTTCTTACCAGAAGTCTTGAGGTGTTATACATATCAGATTGCAAATCTGAAGACGCAGGCTAGTCGTCTGCCGGGACTTTCCCCCGCCTCGCCCCCTCGGCGGGGGAAAGATAGATGGATGCTCGCTGGTTTGAGCGCTTAGCTGTTAACTAAGATCTTGCGGGATCGAGGCCTGCCCTTCTAGGAAGGCTTTAGCTTAATTAAAGTACCTGTTTTGCATACAGGAGATGTGGGGTAGTGTCCCGCAAGTTTTATCAGGGACTGGGGGACTTCCACCCTCATTTAGGGCTTTGAAGGCCCTTGGTCTTGTTTTAACCTAAGTCCCTTAAAGGGTTATTATTGCTATTGCGGCGGGTGTTAGGGGTAGAAGCAGTAGCGTAGCTATGGCCGAGGTAGCAAGCGGCAGTGTTAGTTGTAAGGAGGGGAGGCGTCATGGGGAGATTGCGGTTAGGTTATTTGGTGAAATAGTTAGTGCCATCGCGTATGATAGTCGCAGGTAAAAATATAGGCTAAGGAGGGCGGTTATTGCCGCCAGTGTTGCGGCGGGGGCAAGGTCTTGTTTAGCAAGTTCTTGAAGAATAAGTCACTTTGGCATAAAGCCTGTAAGTGGGGGGAGACCGCCTAAGGATAGTAATAGAAGGGGTGCAAGGGCGGTTAGGGCGGGGGTCTTTGCCCAGGAGGTTGCCAGAGCATTAATGCTGGTTGCTTTGTTAAGTTTAAACATAAGAAATGCTGAAAATGTTATAATAAAATATGTGAGTAGTGTTAGAATAGTCAAGGAGGGGGCGAATTGTAATACGATTACTATCCAGCCGAGGTGTGCGATGGAGGAGTAGGCTAGAATCTTGCGAAGCTGGGTTTGGTTGAGGCCCCCTCAGCCTCCTACAATGGTTGAGGTAAGCCCGAGGATAATTAAAAGGGTGGTGTTGGCACAAGGAGTTTGGACTAACAAGGCAAATGGGGCAAGTTTTTGTCAGGTTGACAAAATAAGTCCTGTGGTTAGGTCTAGGCCTTGAAGTACCTCAGGTAGTCATGAGTGTACAGGTGCAAGTCCCACTTTTAGTGCGAGAGCCAAAGTGACAAGAACAGTTGGGAAAGGGTGGGCAATTTGCAAAAGGTCTCATTGCCCAGTCAATCAAGCGTTGGTGGTGCTGGCAAATAGTAGTATAGCTGCTCCGGCAGCTTGAATCAAGAAATATTTAGTGGCTGCTTCAACTGCTCGGGGGTGATGGTGTTGAGCTATTAGAGGAATGATGGCAAGAGTATTTATTTCCAGGCCCATTCAGGCGAGTAGTCAGTGGGAGCTTGCGAAGGTGGTAGTAGTGCCTAAACCAATACCAAATAGCAGGGCGGTTAAGATGTAGGGGTTCATTAGCAAAGGAGGGATTTTAACCTTCGTGTTTGGGGTATGGGACCAAGAGCTTAGAATTAGCTGACTTTACTAGGAAATAGTGTAGTGGGAGCACCAGGAGTTTTGCTCTCCTTAGGCGGGGTTCGAGTCCCTCTTTTCTAAGAAGCGGGGGGGATTTGAACCCCCATAAGTCACTCTATCAAAGTGGCCCTTTACTTCAGGCACGGCTTCTTATCTATAGCTGGGGTGGCAAGCCAGCAAATGCAATGGGGAGGGCTAGGTGTCAGATAACCAGGGCCAGTGTAAGCGGGAGGAAGTTTTTTCAAATTAGATGTATGAGCTGATCGTAGCGGAATCGTGGGTAAGAGGCTCGAACTCATAAGAATAAGACAGATAGAAGGGCCGCTTTGGTTATTAGGTTCACTGCGGTGAGTTCAGGTAGTATTGGAAAATGAGAGGCCCCTAAGAATAGGGTGGCGGAAAGCGTATTTATAAGTAGAATATTAGCATATTCGGCCAAGAAAAACAGGGCAAATGGGCCACCTGCATATTCGACATTGAAGCCAGAGACTAGCTCGGATTCGCCTTCAGTAAGGTCAAAAGGTGCACGGTTTGTCTCCGCAAGGGTTGAAATATATCATATTGCGGCTAGTGGTCAAGCTGGGAGTAATATTCATACGCTCTCTTGAGCAATGTTGAAGGTTTGTAGAGTAAAACCTCCTGTAAAAATAATAGTACTTAATAGGATTAGGCCTAGACTAACTTCATATGAAATGGTTTGGGCTACAGCCCGAAGGGCCCCGATGAGGGCATATTTTGAATTGGATGCCCAGCCTGAGCCTAGAATGGAGTAGACAGCGAGGCTTGATAGGGCCAAAATAAATAGAATTCCAAGGTTCAAGTCAATGACTGGATATGGGAGAGGCATAGGGGCTCAAAGGGTCAAGGCAAGTGTGAGTGCGAGTAGGGGGGCGAGGAGGAAAAGTACGGGAGAGGAAGTGGAGGGGCGAACGGGCTCCTTAATAAAGAGCTTCACACCATCGGCGATAGGCTGTAACAGCCCGTAAGGCCCTACAATATTTGGACCCTTTCGTAGTTGTATGTACCCTAGTACCTTACGTTCTAGAAGCGTGAGGAAGGCGACGGCTAAGAGGACGGGGACAATGAAGGCCAAGGGGTTAAGAATATGGGTGATAAGGACTGAAATCATAGTTAAGGAGAGGACTTGAACCTCTGTAAAAAGGGCTTAGGTCTTTTGCATTCACCGGGCTCTGCCACCCCAACATGCCGTTCTCTCAGGCAGGGGGGGGGGGTATGCCCTCTTGCCTACTTTAGTTGTCTTCACTAGGTGGGGGTGAGGCTTGCTTAGAGCAGGGGCCTCTTCTTTTCGGTCCTTTCGTACTAGAAAAGAGCACACCATAGATAGAAACTGACCTGGATTACTCCGGTCTGAACTCAGATCACGTAGGACTTTAACCGTTGAACAAACGGACCCTTAATAGCGGCTGCACCATTAGGATGTCCTGATCCAACATCGAGGTCGTAAACCCCCTTGTCGATATGGGCTCTAAAAGGGGATTGCGCTGTTATCCCTAGGGTAACTCGGTCCGTTGATCGGCATTGCCGGATCTTATTGGTCAGATATTCTGTTAATTAGAGCTGCGGCTCTTAGTTGTAGGAGGGGGTGCTCCCTTTCCACGTGGGGGTTTTTTGTTTCCCCGCGGTCGCCCCAACCAAAGACATTAGGGAAGGATTCCATTAGTTCAGGCCCTTATAGGGGGTTACTTGACAGGATCTTCTTTGGTGTCTAAAGCTCCATAGGGTCTTCTCGTCTTATGTTTATATCCCCGCTTCTGCACGGGGAGATCAATTTCATTGACTTGAAAGAGGAGACAGTTAAGCCCTCGTTGTGCCATTCATACAGGTCTTCATTTAAAAGACAAGTGATTGCGCTACCTTTGCACGGTCAAAATACCGCGGCCGTTAAACTAATAGTCACAGGGCAGGCGGGACCTCTTATTCTTTAGTTTTGCAAGAGGCGATGTTTTTGGTAAACAGGCGAGGCTTGATTTGTTTGCCGAGTTCCTTCTCTTTCTTTTAGTCTTTCCTGAGGTGCACACCTGTGTAGGGTTAACGGTTTATGTTTGAACTTTTTTCTGGTTGTTTGGGTTGTTGTTCAGGTCCCTCTTCGTTTGGGGTCGTTAATGCTCGGTGCGGGTTCGTTCCGAATTACACGTATGCAAGGAGAGAGGCTTGGCTCTCTTATTACTCATATTAGCAGGGTCCCTCCCATGTTTGCATGGGATGGCCCGGTAGGAAAGGGGGGAGTAAGAATTAACGATCAGGATAGAGAGGGGTAGTGATGTATTTGAGCTATAACGCTTTCTATTGGGATGGCTGCTTTTAGGCCCACCCAAATACTTACCTTTATTTAATTATGATCTTTTTCCTCCCGGAAAAGTTGTATCTTGTTTCAAAGGGGCTGTACCCCCTTTGAATAACTCTCACAGTTTCTTGTGGTATCAGGTGGGGTAATACTGAGGTGAATAAAGAATCTGAGAGGCTGAACTTCTATCCATTTCCCGGGCAACCAGCTATAACTAGGTTCGGTAGGTTTATCACCTCTACTCAAAGCTCATTCCACTCTTTTGCCACAGAGACGGGTTCGCCCTATAAATAGGCTGTCTTGGAGTAGCTCCCCTAGTTTCGGGGTGTCAAACTAAAGCACTCTTTGCTTGGGTCACGCTGGCTAAATCATGATGCAAAAGGTACGAGAATAAATCTCTGCTTTACTTAGCTTCACTGGGTTGTTTCATTTCTCTTTCAGCGATCCCTTGCGGTACTTTCTCTATTGCTCCTAAGTCCTTTTTCTGTCGCCCATACTAAAGGGGAAAAATGGTTTGTTTAATTAAAACACTCGTGCATTTGGGGTTATAAATAATGGTTGGTTGTTGTTGTGTTTGTGGGCTAGCTGTTGGGCGTCAGGGTGATCCGATTTGCACGGGTGTCTCTTCAGTGTAAGGGAAGTGTTATTCTATTTTAACTACACTCTGATATTACCAAGTGCACCTTCCGGTACCCTTACCATGTTACGACTTGCCTCCCCTCCGCGATTTTTGGGTTTTTAATTATTTAAAGTGATAGGCTTGGGGAGAGTGACGGGCGGTGTGTGCGCGCTTCAGGGCCGATTTCAGCGGAACACGCTATTTCCCGCTTACTACTAAATCCTCCTTCAGGCGCGTGTTTCAGTGCGCCGTTCGTGTTCCCTAATATAGGGAATGTAGCCCATTTCTTCCCCTTCCATGCGCTACACCTCGACCTGACGTTTTGGGTTGTGCCAGTTGTGCTTACTTTTAGGCCTTCACAGGGTAAGCTGACGACGGCGGTATATAGGCGGGATAAACAAGGAAGGGTGAGGTTGAACGGGGGTTATCGGTTCTAGAACAGGCTCCTCTAGGGGGGTCTAAAGCACCGCCAAGTCCTTTGGGTTTTAAGCTGGTGCTCGTAGTTCCCAGGCGGGTAGGATATGTGATATATTACCAAGGTTTAGGGCTAGGCATAGTGGGGTATCTAATCCCAGTTTGTGCCAGAGCTTTCGTGGGGTCAGGGGTTGTAAAGCTACCTTCGTGGTTGATCTTCTAGCCTTCGGATGCGTATAACAGCTTTGAAGGTGTGCGGCTTTAGTTTTTATTTTCCATAACCACTCTTTACGCCGAATGGTATCAACTTGGGTCTCTCGTATAGCCGCGGTGGCTGGCACGAGTTTTACCGGCCCTCTTAGCTTTAACTAAGTCAAGTTTTCACTTATGGCTTAATGTTTATCACTGCTGAGTTCCCTTGAGGGTGTGGCTAAGCAAGGTGTCATGGGCTTACAGATGTGTGCCTGATACCAGCTCCTTGCTCCCGGGCAGGGAGCTGTAGGGCATTCTCACAGGGGGGCGGATACTTGCATGTGTAAATTTGGCTAAAGTTGATAGTAAGGTCAGGACCAAGCCTTTGTGCGGGCGGGGCTTTTTAGGGTCCATCTTAACATCTTCAGTGTTATGCTTTAATTAAGCTACGCTAGC